TAGAAATAGGGATATCGCATCTTAACATTACCAATGAATGAATCAATGAATGAAAGCGGAAGAAATGGAATTTAACCCCCCTTTTTTGTTTTCGTTTCGGACGAACCAATCATTCCCTGAAAGAATCTTATCTTTCGTATTATTTCTATTTTTGTATTTTTTAGTTTCATTTTATAATATTTTGATAGAATTTATATAGCTAATATATTAATATATCTATATATAGAAGATTTCGATATAGAATGGCGAATCTAATCTAATGAATGATTCATCAATATGAATAACGAATCAAAAATGCTATGAAATAATGCAAAACGAAAAGATCCCTCAGATCTAATCATCCCATTCCATTATATTGACAATTTCAAAAAACTATTCATACTATGATCATAGTATGATGGCGGTTGGGCAAGTATGCCCCCATCGTCTAGTGGTTCAGGACATCTCTCTTTCAAGGAGGCAGCGGGGATTCGACTTCCCCTGGGGGTAGGGTAATACGAAAGGAAGTTGATTATGGATTACCAATAAGCCTAAAATGGATTCTTCCTGGGTCGATGCCCGAGCGGTTAATGGGGACGGACTGTAAATTCGTTGGCAATATGTCTACGCTGGTTCAAATCCAGCTCGGCCCAATAATGCCCAAGAATTCGCCAATCTACCATGAGATGGTATAACCCCCTTGTCCTTGAGAAATACCTGATACAGAGGAATAAAAAAGAATTTAAATTTATGCGAAATCCCTTATTTCCCTGGGATTGTAGTTCAATTGGTTAGAGCACCGCCCTGTCAAGGCGGAAGCTGCGGGTTCGAGCCCCGTCAGTCCCGAAGGATCCAATAAATACATCAATTCATCTCTCCCTTTTCTGTGAAAGGGAGGACAGGGAGCAGAATTTCATTCCCAAGAGGAGATCCTTTTTTTTTTTTCCTTCCTATTTTTCTATTTTTTTAGGGGTCCCATCGAAGAAAGAACAAAGCCTAAAAAAATAGTGAATTTGATGGAATATTAGATCTTTTATACCGGGACTCATCTTTATCACATTTCTTTGTCTTCCAAGAAAATTAGATTATTAAAAAAAAAACAGAGCTTAGAACTTAACTCCTTTCTTTTTCCATTTCGCTTCTATTGTTTGTTTGGGTTTGTTACTAATGGAAATGAAAGGGTGGTCACATGATACTTCATCAGATGATTGTACAAGGAAAACCTAAGGTAGGTTATAGAAAAGAAAGAAGAAAAAATAATAATAAATCAAGGAATTTTTGATTGGTTCAGGAATCCCATTTTGGATTCGGTATGGATAAAAGATCTTCCTATGTTATACTATTCAATTCTCGACGACGAATTCATTTGATAGCACAGATATTGTTATTCATGATATTGATCCGATTCAAGATCATCGAGAAGTAATTCATTCATTGAATTTACAGGCGAAAGATTTATTATCTCTATGGGATTAAATCCCGAGTTATTGTGAAGTAAAAAAAAGATGAGATTATGGAAGTAAATATTCTTGCATTTATTGCTACTGCACTGTTCATTCTAGTTCCTACTGCTTTTCTACTTATCATTTACGTAAAAACAGTTAGTCAAAATGATTAATTAATTTGAATGAAACTTGATTTCTGAGTTCTTATCAATGATTGAAGAAATAAAACGAAAAGGATTCCAATTTCGCGTCTTAAATGAAATGAGCGGACTATAATCGGCTCTATGAGATCCGATAGTATGGTAAGAAAGAAATAGATGAAATCTTTCTTTCTACCATACTATCTATTAGTGTTATTGTAGTGTATAAAGTTGTAAAGTTGTACTTTACAATAAAGAGAAAGGCTTAATATAGATCAATCTCCAATATTATCTTCATATATGTAGATATAAATTTCATATATGGAATGGACATAGCATCAAATTTGATTTCTTTGATACATCTATTTGTTCCGATCACTCTGAAATAATCGTCTTACTCTTAGAGTTCTAATTCCTAGATTTTTTATTATTTCCATCCAATATGAATTTCGGGATCTATCGAAAGAATCAAGAAAAAGCATTATGGGCATATCTTAAGAAAAACATGTAGTAATCTGTTTTTTTAGCATTTCGAAGAAATAATTGATTGAGCCATTGACAGGAGTTCTATGGGCACTTCTTCATATTTCGAAAAGAAATAAAATAAATAGTAAACCTCGCCGATTTTAACGCTTGAACCATGATATGAAATGGGTTGATAAAGTATCAAAAATTTTAAAAATCTAATAAAACAAGCGGTAAGTGCGCAATAAATATGTGACTCGCCCAAGTCAAGATCTTATTATGCATAGTATCTTGTTAGCCAACCACTATGCTATGTCTATATTGTTTTCTTTCTCATAGAAAGTGGGTATACATTTACCAAAACGACTTCCTCTTTGAACAGTAAAGAGGGAAAGAAAAAAATCAAATCAAAAAATAAAAAAGGGGTCGGGTCTTCCTCAGTATCCATCTATAATTCTAATTCTGGTAAAA